ATATATTTAAGCTCAGAAATATTAGTATTCCGGCATATTTTTGGAATTTTTAGTTGTGGGTTTTGAGCTAATGGATATTTTTAATTAAGGAAATAAATTTATATATGTTATATATATAATACGTGGTGGGCATAGTCAACACTTACTACAACTCGTTGACTTGATACGTTCGTCGGGTCTTTCTTGCTTTTGGGGTTTGACAAGAATAACAGGATTCGCTGGGCGTAGGGGGTAAGGGGGTTTGTCGCGCAGAAACCAAAGGGGGCATAACTGTAATATTGGATCAAGTAATGGATAGCTTATGCACTTGAATTAAAGTTATGTAATTCTTAAGTTATGACTTTCAATAATTAACCTATATTACTTAAACCAGGTCTAAATGAACTACCTTGGGATTGTTTTGAGCCTGCACTCTGAGATGCAAAGTGAAAGGAAACCAAAAAAAGAGAACGTTATGCATATAAGAGAATGCCCGGCTAGGTGGGTAACGAGACATATGTACTCCACCATTAATCAGATGCCAGTATAATTATCCGAGGGTGGAGTTCTACAGTTATGTACCTGAAATAGGAACCAGATGCCAGTAATAGTTCACCATGTGCAACCCCCACAGTTATTGTCCCTGACCTATCATTAATATTATGCAATTATTTATACTGGTTGGTGGTTTCTTACTACATTAATTATCTCTCTGAAAATCTTAGTTGATCCTTGCGAGGGAGAATTTTAAATGGACAATATGCTAGTTATTCGCCGTTCCAGTTTCGTTGGATTTTATCCTGAGTTTCAAATTATATGCTTATGTATACCTTAGAATTTAGTACTTGCTTTATGGTCCATATAGTTAGTTGGTGATTATACATTAATGTACTAATGCATTAATGTAATATTATGCATATTATGTACTAAACCATACCGGCAGCTCTCCGCTGCGTGGGGCAGCGCGTGGACAGAAAATAGTTTAGTTTTAGAATTCTGGCTTTGGGAGCCAGGGGTGGGAGTTAAAATCTCCCTTTTCTGGGCTCTAGGGAGGATTCTAACTTCCGATCTTCGGTTTACAAGACCGACGCTTTTAGGCTAAGCTACTAGGGCAAGCTCATTCTAGTGCCTTATTCTCTAATCATCCGGCTAGTGGGGCTAAGATTAGGAATAGGGCAAAGTATAGGGCGGACGCAACTTGTCCAATAATAATAAAGGGGTGCTCTACTGGTATTCCCCCAATTCACGTTAGGATAGCCATGTCAGCAACCAAGGTTCAGAATAGGAATTGGGTAGCTGGGCGAAATGTTAGTCCTCGCTGCTTGGAGGTGTGTAGGATGGGCACCACCATTAGTACAAGAATAGAGGATAATAGTGCTAGAACACCCCCAAGTTTGTTAGGGATGGATCGAAGGATGGCGTAGGCAAATAAGAAGTACCATTCCGGCTTAATGTGGGGAGGGGTCACTAAGGGGTTTGCGGGGGTAAAATTGTCTGGATCTCCTAAGAGGTTGGGTGAAAATAGCGCAAGGGAGGTAAGGGCTAAAAGCATAGCTGCGAAACCTAGAAGATCTTTGTATGAAAAGTAAGGGTGGAAGGAGATTTTGTCTGCGTCTGAGTTGATCCCTGCTGGATTATTGGATCCTGTTTCGTGTAGGAAGAGGAGGTGAATGATAGTCGCTGCGGCGACTACAAAGGGCAGTAGGAAGTGGAAGGCGAAGAATCGTGTTAGGGTTGCGTTATCTACTGAGAATCCACCTCAGATTCATTGAACTAGCTCATTTCCTACGTAAGGGACTGCGGATAAGAGGTTAGTAATTACTGTGGCACCTCAGAATGATATTTGTCCTCATGGGAGTACGTATCCGACGAAAGCAGTTATTATTACTAATAAAAGGAGAACAACACCAATGTTTCAGGTTTCTTTATAGAGGTATGATCCGTAATATAGTCCTCGGGCAATATGTATGTAAATGCAAATAAAGAAGAATGATGCTCCATTAGCATGCACACTACGGATTAATCACCCGTAACTTACGTCTCGGCAGATATGGGCGACAGAAGAGAAGGCGGTTGAGATGTCAGAGGTATAGTGTATTGCCAGGAACAGTCCTGTTAGGATTTGGGTAATGAGACAAAGGCCCAGTAGGGACCCAAAATTTCATCATACTGAGATGTTAGAGGGTGTGGGTAAGTCAACTAATGCGTCGTTTGCAATTTTGATTAGGGGATGCGTCTTGCGTAGGCTTGCCATTAAGGTTCTTATAGTTGAATGACAACGGTGGTTCTTCAAGTCACTGGTCTCGGTTAGAACCCGAGTAAGAATTATGACTTATCTTGTATCTTTATTATTGTTGGCTTTAGTTGTTGGCCTGGTTGCGGTAGCTTCCAATCCTGCACCTTACTTTGCTGCTTTTGGTTTGGTGGTCGCAGCAGGGGTGGGATGTGGTGTTCTTGCAGGGCATGGGGGGTCTTTCTTGTCTCTTGTCCTTTTCTTAATTTATCTTGGGGGGATGTTGGTGGTGTTTGCTTATTCAGCGGCTTTAGCTGCTGAGCCCTTTCCGGAGGCTTGAGGAGATCGTTCTGTAATTGGATATGTTTTGATTTATGTGTTAGGTGTGGGCCTGATAGGCGGCATGTTCTGAGAGACGTGGTACGAGGGGTCTTGGTTAGTAATTGATAATATAAAAGAGTTCTCAATATTGCGGGGTGATACTAGTGGGGTGGCTGTAATATATTCTTCTGGGGCGGGAATACTAGTTATTTGTGCGTGGGTCCTACTTTTAACTCTGTTTGTTGTGTTAGAACTAACTCGCGGGCTTAGCCGAGGGGCTCTTCGTGCGGTCTAAATAGAGGTGAAAAGGATCGCAAGGGTTGTGGTCAAGAGGAAAATTGTTAAATATGTTTTAATTATTCCTCGTTGGGAGTCACTAATATTTTTAGCCATTTTGATTTGGGTGGATGCGAGGCTTTTTGGTCCGACGGCTTCAAATCATGCTTGGTCCACGAGTTGGGTGGCGATTGTTTGTCCTAAAACTAAATTGAGTTTAGGCGCTATGCGGTGAACTGTTGTAGGAAAATAGCCTAGTATGTTTGAGAAGTGGTGGAGGGGAATTGTGGGTGTAATTTTAAATTGCTTGTTAGTTAGGGTGCTTAGTTCAATGGCTACTAGTAGGCCGATGATTGTTACTGCAAGGGCAGCTAACTTTAGTGCTAGAGGTATGGTTATGACTTGGGTTTTTATAGGCAAGAAATTTAATGTAATAATGGATCCTGCAATAATGCTTCCCCAGGCAAGTCGTTTAATAGGATTAATTACTAATGGGTTGTTTTCATTAATTGGAGATAGGGGGAGAAATCGCGGAGATCCTATAGTGACGAAAAAGACCACTCGGAAACTGTAGACCGCGGTGAAGGATGTGGCAATCAGTGTAAGGATTAGGGCTCAGGCGTTTAAGTGTGAGGTGTTAAGGGCCTCAATGATAGCATCTTTTGAGAAGAAGCCTGCTAGGAAAGGGGTTCCTGTGAGGGCCAGACTACCGATGGTGAGGCATGAGGAGGTAAAGGGTATTAGATTGTGTAGGCCTCCTATTTTTCGGATATCTTGCTCATCATTTAGGCTATGAATAATTGAACCCGAGCACAAAAATAGTATAGCTTTGAAGAATGCGTGGGTACAAATGTGTAGGAAGGCTAGCTGGGGTTGGTTAAGACCAATTGTAACTATTATAAGCCCTAGCTGACTGGATGTAGAGAAGGCTACGATTTTTTTGATGTCATTTTGGGTTAAAGCACAGGCAGCTGTAAATAACGTAGTTAGTGCTCCCAGGCATAGACAAATGGTTAATGCTAATGGGTTGTCTTCTATTAAAGGATGTAGGCGGATCAGGAGAAAAATACCAGCAACGACTATAGTGCTGGAGTGGAGTAGGGCAGAGACTGGCGTAGGGCCCTCCATGGCGGAGGGTAGCCAAGGATGAAGGCCAAATTGGGCCGATTTTCCAGTGGCTGCAAGGATGAGGCCAACTAGGGGGATTGTTATGTCGAAATCCTTTGAGAGAAGAAAGACTTGTTGAATTTCTCAGGAATTAAGGTTTATTGCAAGCCAAGCTATGCTTAAAATTAATCCAATATCTCCCACGCGGTTATATAGTACGGCTTGAAGGGCTGCTGTGTTAGCATCCGCCCGTCCGTACCATCACCCAATTAGTAGGAATGATATAATGCCGACCCCCTCTCAACCAATAAAAAGTTGAAATATATTATTGGCTGTCACTAGGATAATTATGGCAATTAGAAAGAAAAGCAGGTACTTAAAAAATCGGTTTACATAGGGATCGGAGTGCATGTACCATAAAGCGAATTCTAGAATAGATCAGGTAACATATAGGGCAATAGGGGTAAAGATGAGTGAATAGTGGTCAAACTTAAAGCTGATGTTAATATCAAATGTGTTCGTATTTATTCAGTGTCAGTTGGTTACAATACTTTCAGCTCCTTGGTCTAAAAAAATTGTTAGTGGAATTAAACTGACAAGGAATGCGCTACTAACAGCTATTTTGACGTGAGTGGCCGCTCATTCTGAACTTTGAGTAGTTGAATTAAGGGTTGTTAATAGGGGATAAATTAAAATTGTAATTACTAGAATGAGTGATGATGATAAAACTAGGGTTGTTGGGTACATAGCTTCTACTTGGATTTGCACCAAGAGTTTCTGGTTCCTAAGACCAACGGATGAGCTGTTATCCTTTAAAAGCCCGAGGAAGCCACGGAGTTTAACCGTGGGGTCTAAGGATTAGCAGTACTTATTGCCTCGGGCCTCCCTCGGTGAGTAAGGGGAGTTTAACCCCCATTTCTAGAACCACAATCTAGTGTTTTAAGTTAAACTATACTTACTAGTAGCATCAGCCTCATATAAGTTCCGGCTTTGTAATTAGGAGAATTACTGGAATAAGGTGTATGACCATGAGCAAGTGTTCTCGGGTGTGGAAAGGAGGTAGTCCTACAATGTGGTTAGGGGTTGGGCCTCGTTGTGATATTAGGAAAAGATACAATGAATAGCCCGCCGTAATCAGGGTTCCCGCCCCAGTTAGGGCGATGGTTCATGGGGATCAGTTAAACAGGGATGTAATAATTATTAACTCTCCTATCAGGTTAGGGAGAGGGGGGAGTGCCAGGTTAGCTAGGTTAGCGGCAAATCATCACACAGCTGTTAATGGAAAAATCATTTGTAGGCCTCGAGCAAGAACTATTGTTCGACTGTGAGTTCGTTCATAAGCTGTATTAGCTAGGCAGAATAGTGCTGAGGAGACCAACCCGTGCGCAATTATTAAAATAATTGCTCCTGTAAACCCTCAGGGGGTTTGGATTAGAATTCCTCCTGCCACTAAGCCCATGTGACTTACTGATGAATAGGCAATTAGTGATTTTAAATCTGTTTGTCGTAGGCAGATGGAGCCTGTCATAATGATACCTCAGAGAGCCAGGATAATGAATGGGTAAGCCAGTTCTTTAGATAAGGGGTCTAGCATAACCATTATTCGTATTATCCCATACCCCCCTAGCTTTAGTAATACTGCGGCCAGGATCATAGACCCTGCTACGGGGGCTTCTACATGTGCTTTTGGTAGCCAAAGGTGTACACCATAAAGTGGTATTTTTACGAGGAAGGCAATTAAGCATCCGGCTCACCAGAATTTATGTCCCCAGGATTCAAGGACAAGGGGTTGGGAGTATTGTAGAATTGTTATTGAGAGAGTCCCTGTTGACTGTTGCAATAGTAGTAGGGCTACCAGTAATGGTAGTGATCCGGCTAGAGTATAAAACAGAAAATAGGTACCTGCGTTGAGGCGTTCTGTTTGATTTCCCCATCGTGTAATAATAATCAGGGTTGGAATTAGGGTGGCTTCAAACATAATATAAAACATAATTAGTTCTGTTGCACCAAATGCTATAATTAAAAAGGCCTGTAACGAGGCGAGAAGGGAAATGTATAGACGTTGTCGGCTAATGGGTTCTGGGTTAATATGGTTTTGGCTAGCTAAAATTATTAATGGTAGAAGTCAACATGTTAATACTAGAAGGGGGGTAGATAGTGGATCTGTAGCTAAATATATGTTTAGGGTTGTTCACCCGGTTTCGGATGTTCACTTCAATCAGGTTAGGCTAATAAGAGCAATAAATAGGCTGTGTGCAGTTGCGGTTGTTCAAAGCCATTTAGGGGATGAAACTCAGATTGTTGGAAATAGCATAATTGTGGGAATAAGTACTTTTAGCATTGTAATAAATTGAGGTTCTGAAGGCGGTCGGTTCCGTGAGTTCGGGCTGTGGCAACTAGAAGTGCAAGCCCTGCGCTAGCTTCACAGGCGGAGAAGGCCAATAAAAGTATGGGTGCGGTAGAAAATCCTGTTGATTCGAATTGCAAAGCTCATAGGGCTAGTGCAATAAATAATGATAATATTATACCTTCTAGGCATAATAGGGCAGATAATAGATGGGTTCGATGGAATGCCAAGCCTATTAATCCTAATACGAAGGCTGAGCTGAAGCTAAAGTGTACTGGTGTCATAAGGGAATTATGGAATTAAACCATAATCTTCTGAGCCGAAATCAGAGGTCTTATATTGGACTAATACCCTATTCCGCTCACTCTAGGCCTCCCTGGGTTCATTCATAAATTAATCCTAGTGTTAACAAAATTAGAACTGTTGTTGCTCAAAAGAACGTTCCGGTAGGGGTGTGGAGCTGATCTCCCCAGGGCAGGGGGAGGAGGAGTGCGATTTCTAAATCAAAAAGAAGAAATAAGATTGCTACTAAGAAGAATCGGAGGGAGAATGGTAGTCGGGCTGAGCCCAGAGGGTCAAAACCACACTCGTATGGTGATAGCTTTTCTGCATCGGGGGTTATTTGTGGTAGTCAAAAGGACACAACTGCTAAGATTGAAGATAGGATCATAGTAATAAATAGAATGGTAATAACTAAATTCATTATCTTTCCTTGGGGTTTAACCAAGACTAAATGATTGGAAGTCACTTGTACTAACTTTAATACTAGAAAGATTATGAGCCTCATCAGTAAATTGATACATATAGGAATAGTCACACGACGTCGACGAAGTGTCAGTATCATGCGGCAGCCTCAAAGCCAAAGTGGTGTTCTGATGTGAAGTGGTATTGGATCTGGCGCAACAAGCACACGGCTAAAAACGTTGAGCCAATGATAACGTGTAGTCCATGGAATCCTGTAGCTACAAAGAAAGTTGACCCGTAAACACCATCTGCGATTGTGAAGGGGGCCTCGTAATATTCTATAGCTTGAAGGGCAGTAAAGTAGAGCCCAAGAATAATCGTAAGGGTCAAAGATTGAATAGCTTGTTTGCGTTCCCCTTCTATTAGGCTGTGGTGTGCCCATGTTACTGTAACTCCGGATGCTAGTAGAACAGCTGTATTAAGAAGTGGCACCTCAAATGGGTCTAGGGTGGTAATTCCTGTGGGGGGCCAGCATCCGCCTAGTTCAGGGGTAGGTGCTAGGCTAGAATGGTAAAAAGCTCAGAAGAAGCCAAGAAAGAAGAATACTTCAGATGTAATAAATAGGATTATTCCGTATCGTAGGCCTTTTTGGACTGGAGGTGTATGGTGTCCCTGAAATGTCCCCTCTCGAATAATGTCACGTCATCATTGATACATTGTAAGAACAGTAAGAACTAATCCTAGAGTTATTAAGGTAGTTGAGTGAAAATGAAATCAGATTGCTAATCCGGATGTTAAGAGAAGAGCGGCGATTGCGCCGGTTAAAGGTCATGGGCTTGGATCAACCATATGATATGCATGCGCTTGGTGGGCCATTAAACGTTCTCCTGTAGATATAGGCTTAGAAGAAGTACAAATACATAGGCTTGGATTATTGCTACTGCCACTTCTAGTAGGGTTAAGAGAAATAAGACAGCAGCAGTAAGGATGGCTACTGTTGGCATTATTGGTAGTAGAACGAAGACAGCTGTAGCGATCAGTTGAATGAGCAGGTGACCTGCAGTCAGGTTTGCTGTGAGTCGTACACCCAGGGCCAGGGGACGAATAAATAAACTAATTGTTTCGATGATAATCAATACTGGAATCAAAGGGATTGGTGTACCTTCGGGTAATAAATGTCCTAGGGCAACTGTTGGTTGATTTCGCATACCAATAATTACTGTGGCGAGTCACAATGGTACAGCAAATCCCATATTTAAAGACAGCTGGGTAGTTGGGGTGAAGGTGTATGGGAGGAGGCCTAACATATTAATAGTAATTAAAAATACTATTAAGGAGGCTAGTAGAAGGGCCCACTTATGTCCTCCTACATTGAGAGGTAATATAAGTTGACTGGTAAATCGGTTGATCAATCATCCTTGAATCGTAATTAGTCGGTTATTAATTCATCGCGCGGATGGTGTGGGGTAAAGTACTCAGGGCAGGGTGATTGCAATAGCAATTAGAGGTACTCCTAGATAGGATGGGCTTGCAAATTGATCGAAGAAGCTTATTGCCATGGTCAGTCTCAGGATTCAGTTTTGTGCTTTTCGGCGCTTACCGGGGTTGGTTCATTTGGTGAAATATGATTTAGTAATTTGGTGGGAATAATCGTGAGGAAAATTACTCATGAAAATACTAAAATTGCAAATCAGGGGGCGGGGTTAAGTTGGGGCATTTCACTAGAGGTGGTCGGGAGGCACCAATCTTTGGCTTAAAAGGCCAACGCTTTGTCCCATATTTAGCTTCCTAGTGAGGCGTCTTCTAGTATTAGGGATGATCAGCTCTCGAAGTGTTCTAGTGGGACGGCTTCTACTACGATAGGTATAAAGCTGTGATTAGCTCCGCAAATTTCAGAGCATTGTCCATAAAACACTCCTGGACGGGAGGCAATGAAGGCGGTTTGGTTAAGTCGTCCTGGGACGGCATCCATTTTTACACCTAAAGATGGAACAGCTCAAGAGTGTAGTACGTCTTCGGCTGAGACTAGTACACGAATTGGAGATTCCATTGGTACTACCATTCGATGGTCTGCTTCAAGGAGTCGAAATTGTCCAGGATTAAGGTCTTGGGTGGGGATTATGTAGGAGTCAAAACCTAGGTTTTCATAGTCTGTATACTCGTAGCTTCAGTACCACTGGTGCCCTATGGCTTTAATTGTTAGGTGGGGGTCATTAATCTCGTCTATAAGATATAAAATGCGGAGAGAGGGAAGGGCAATCAAAATTAGGATAACAGCCGGTAAGACAGTTCATACGATCTCGATTTCTTGGGAGTCTAAAATATACTTGTTGGTAAGTTTAGTCGAGACTATTGCAACAATAATATATAGTACTAAAGTGCTAATTAAAAATACAATCATTAAAGCGTGGTCGTGAAAATGAAGAAGCTCTTCTATAACGGGTGATGCCGCGTCTTGGAATCCTAGTTGTGTGGGATGTGCCATTAAGCTGTGTAGCTTAAGACATGCAGGGGTTTAACCTACGATTTCACCTTGACAAAGTGATGTAATTTACTAATTTTACTAATGTCTTAGAAGGAAGTGGCAGAGTGGTTATGCGGTTGGCTTGAAACCATCATATGGGGGTTCAATTCCTCCTTTCCTCGATTAATTTGATTGTACTTGAACGAATGCGGGTTCTTCAAATGTGTGGTAGGGGGGAGGGCATCCGTGTAGTCACTCCACGTTTGTTGCGGTTAATTCTACGGATAGAACTTCTCGTTTAGCAGCGAAAGCTTCTCATAAAATAAAGAGAAACATGATTACAGCTACTAGTGAAATGAGAGATCCGATAGAAGAGACTGTATTTCATAGGGCGTAAGCGTCTGGGTAGTCGGAGTACCGTCGTGGCATCCCGGCTAGTCCTAGGAAGTGTTGGGGGAAGAATGTTAAATTAACACCAATAAATATTACCCCAAAATGGATTTTTGTTCATGTGCTATGAAGAGTATATCCGGAAAACAAGGGGAATCAATGGACAAATCCTGCTATAATAGCAAATACGGCCCCCATTGATAGTACATAATGGAAGTGTGCAACTACGTAGTACGTGTCGTGTAGTACAATGTCTAGGGATGAATTGGCTAGAACAATCCCGGTTAGCCCACCCACCGTGAATAAGAAAATAAACCCCAGGGCCCATAGTATAGGTGTTTCTCATTTAATTGATCCACCATGGAGTGTAGCAAGTCAGCTAAATACTTTAACGCCTGTTGGAATTGCAATAATTATGGTTGCGGATGTGAAGTAGGCACGAGTGTCTACGTCTATTCCGACAGTAAACATGTGATGGGCCCACACAATGAAACCTAAAAGGCCAATGGCCATTATGGCTCATACCATACCCATATATCCAAATGGCTCTTTTTTACCAGCATAATAGGCTACGACGTGAGAAATAATCCCAAATCCGGGTAAAATAAGAATATATACTTCTGGGTGACCAAAAAATCAAAATAAGTGTTGGTAAAGGATTGGGTCTCCTCCCCCCGCAGGGTCAAAGAATGTTGTATTTAAATTTCGGTCTGTTAATAGCATAGTAATCCCTGCAGCTAGAACAGGTAATGATAAGAGGAGAAGAACAGCCGTTACAAGCACAGCTCATACGAACAGGGGTGTTTGATATTGAGAGATGGCTGGGGGCTTCATATTAATTGTTGTGGTAATAAAGTTAATTGCTCCAAGAATTGATGAAACACCTGCCAGGTGGAGAGAAAAGATGGTTAAGTCTACAGAGGCTCCGGCGTGGGCAAGATTACCCGCAAGTGGGGGATATACTGTTCACCCTGTTCCGGCTCCAGCTTCAACTCCTGAAGAGGCTAATAATAGGAGAAATGATGGAGGTAGAAGTCAGAAGCTTATGTTATTTATTCGGGGAAATGCTATATCAGGGGCTCCAATCATTAATGGTACAAGTCAGTTTCCAAACCCCCCAATTATGATGGGCATTACTATAAAGAAAATTATAACGAAGGCGTGGGCGGTAACAATAACATTATAAATTTGATCATCACCAAGAAGTGATCCGGGTTGACTTAATTCGGCTCGGATTAGGAGGCTTAGGGCGGTTCCTACTATTCCGGCTCAGGCACCAAATACAAGATAGAGGGTGCCAATGTCTTTGTGGTTGGTAGAGAAGAATCAGCGTGTGATTGCCACAGGCAGGATGGCCGAGTGCATAGGCGGTGGGTTGTAGCCCCGAAGACAGAGGTTTAACTCCTCTTCCTACCATAGCCCTGTGGTGAAGAACACGTAAGATTGCAAATCTTAAGACGCAGACTAACCTCTGCCGGGGCTTTCTTCCCGCCTTACTCCGGCTAACGGCGGGAAGAAGTAGATGAATGCTCGCTGGTTTGAGCGCTTAGCTGTTAACTAAGAATTTGTAGGATCGAGGCCTTCTCATCTAGAAAGGCTTTAGCTTAATTAAAGTGTCCGATTTGCATTCAGAAGATGTGGGATAAAGTCCCGCAAGTCTTATCAGGGGCTAGGAGGTTTTCACTCCTGCTTAGAGCTTTGAAGGCTCTTGGTCTGGGTTGTTATCCTAAGCCCCTAGCTCACTATTAGTAGAATGCTCGGAGTGAGGGGGAGAAGTCCGAGTGCAATGGTTGTTGTAAGGGCCAGCGGGAGAGTTAGTTGAGTGGAGCGGGCCCGCCATGGGGCGATAGAACTGACTGTATTGGGATACATTGTTAGGGTTATTGCATAACATAGGCGCAGGTAAAAGTACAGGCTTAATAGGGCAGCAAGGGCCATGATGGTCGCCGTAAGGGGCAGTCCCTGCTTAGCCAGTTCCTGTAGAATAAGTCATTTAGGTATGAATCCTGTTAGTGGAGGCAGTCCTCCAAGGGATAATAATACTAAGGCAGTGGTGGCAACCACAATAGGGCTCTTTGACCAGGCTATTGTTAAGGTACTAATCTTAGTAGCTGATGAGAGCTTTAGTGTAAGGAATGCTGCTGATGTCATGAAAATATATGTTCCTAGGGCAAGGAGGGTCAGTTGGGGGGCGTATTGTAAAACAATAATTATTCAGCCCATATGAGCAATAGAGGAATAGGCTAAAATCTTTCGGAGTTGAGTTTGATTTAGACCACCTCAGCCACCCACCAGTGCTGATGTTAGGCCTAATGTCGTAAGAAGCACGGGGTCAATGGTTGGGGCTAGCTGTACAATTAGTGCGAAAGGTGCAAGTTTTTGCCAGGTCGAGAGAATAAGTCCCGTAAGAAGGTCGAGTCCCTGTAAAACCTCCGGTAGTCAGAAGTGAACTGGAGCAAGGCCGATTTTAAGCGCTAAGGCAGCAATAGCTATGGTGGTAGCGAGGGGGTGAGATAAATTGTTAATATCCCACTCCCCAATTAGTCAAGCATTTGTTGTGCTTGCAAACAAAATTATGGCGGCTGCAGTGGCTTGGGTTAGGAAATACTTGGTGGTTGCTTCAACCGCCCGGGGGTGGTGGTGCTGAGCTATAAGGGGCAAAATTGCAAGTGTGTTAACTTCCAAACCTATTCAGGCAAGGACCCAATGGGAGCTGGCAAAGGTTAGGGTGGTTCCTAGTCCAAGACTTGAGAGAAGAATAGTAAGTACGTAAGGATTCATTGACAGAGGAGGGATTTTAACCGTCATGTTCGGGGTATGGGCCCGAAAGCTTATTTAGCTGACCCTGTCGTAGAAAGTGGTGTAGAGGAAGCACCAGGAGTTTTGATCTCCTGAGGATGGGTTCAAATCCCTTCTTTCTAGGAACTGGGGGGACTTCAACCCCCATTAGCCACTCTATCAAAGTGGTCCTTGGACATTCAGGCACAGTTCCGGGGGTGTACTAGAGCTGTGGAGGTAGTCCTGCAAATGCGATTGGGAGGGCAATGTGTCAGAGTACTAATGCTAGGGTTAGTGGAAGGAAATTTTTTCAGACTAAGTGCATGAGTTGGTCATATCGGAATCGGGGGTATGAGGCTCGAACCCATAGGAATACGATGGAGAGTAGTGCTGCCTTAATTATTAGGTTTATTGCAGTTAGCTCTGGAATGGCTGGAATGTGGGATGCTCCCAAAAATAAAATTGCTGAAAGTGTATTTATTAGTAGGATATTGGCATATTCGGCCAGGAAAAACAGGGCAAATGGTCCTCCTGCATACTCTACGTTAAACCCGGAGACTAATTCTGATTCTCCCTCTGTGAGGTCAAAGGGTGCCCGATTCGTTTCTGCCAGCGTAGAAATATATCATATGGCAGCTAAAGGTCAGGCGGGTAGTAGTAATCAAATGCTTTCTTGAGTAACGTTAAACATTTGTAGGGTATAGCCTCCAGAGAAGATAATGACGGAGAGCAGAATCAGTCCTAGGCTAACCTCATACGAGATTGTCTGAGCTACGGCCCGTAAGGCCCCAATTAGTGCATATTTTGAATTAGATGCTCACCCAGAGCCTAAGATGGAGTACACTGCAAGGCTGGACAGCGCCAGTACAAACAAAATACCCAGATTTAGGTCGGCCACGGGATAAGGCATAGGTATGGGGGCTCACAGTGTTATGGCTAATGTCAATGCAAGTATGGGGGCTGCTAGAAATAGAAATGGGGATGAGGTCGAGGGGCGAATTGGTTCCTTAATGAAGAGTTTAAGCCCGTCGGCAATTGGTTGTAGTAGTCCATAGGGCCCTACAACATTTGGTCCTTTTCGTAATTGTATATACCCCAGGACCTTACGTTCAATTAATGTTAGAAAAGCTACTGCTAGTAGTACAGGAACAATATAGGCTAGTGGGTTAACTAGGTGGGTTAATAGGGTGCTTATCATGAACTAAGGAGAGGATTTGAACCTCTGGCTGAAAGGGCTTAGGCCTTTTGCAATTACCATGCTCTGCCACCTTAATATGTCCTTATCTAGGGCCGCAATTTGGCTCACCCTTTACTTGATTTAGTTGTCTTCATCAATTAGGGGTGGGGCGTGCCTAAGGCATGGGCCCCTCTTTTCCGGTCCTTTCGTACTAGGAAAAGTAGCATTACAGATAGAAACTGACCTGGATTGCTCCGGTCTGAACTCAGATCACGTAGGACTTTAATCGTTGAACAAACGAACCCTTAATAGCGGCTGCACCATTAGGATGTCCTGATCCAACATCGAGGTCGTAAACCCCCTCGTCGATATGGACTCTGGGAGAGGATTGCGCTGTTATCCCTAGGGTAACTTGGTTCGTTGATCGGACTTATGTCCGGATCATGCTTGGTCAGATGTTCTGTGGTTTAGAGGTGTTGCTCTTAACTCTAGGATTTATTCCCGGTCCACTCGGAGGCTGTTTTTTCCTCCGTGGTCGCCCCAACCGAAGGTAAGGTCCCATGATGCGCTAAGTTTGTGCTCTTTAATAAGTCGTTTGACGCGATTGGGTCTGTACCTTAAGCTCCAAAGGGTCTTCTCGTCTTGTAGGTTTATACCCGCTTCTGCACGGATAGATCAATTTCACTGACTGGAAAGGGGAGACAGTTAAGCCCTCGTTTAGCCGTTCATACGGGTCTTCATTTAAAAGACAAGTGATTGCGCTACCTTTGCACGGTCAAAATACCGCGGCCGTTGAACCCATAGTCACTGGGCAGGCTGGACCTCCTATACTTAGATGTTTGCAGGAGGCGATGTTTTTGGTAAACAGGCGAGGCTTATGTTTGCCGAGTTCCTTCCTTTTCTTTTAGTCTTTCCTTTATAATAGCACTCCAGTGTGGGGTTAACGATTGTAGTTTGTGGGTATTTCTTGTTTCTTTTTAGTGGTCACATTTCCCTCTTTGATTGGGTTCGTTAATTACCAGTGGTAGGTCCGATCTAGCTTACACTTGTGCTCAGGAGAAGGTCTTCTTCTTGTTACTCATTTTAGCATAGTCTCTCCCATGTCGGCATGGGGAGGCCTAATAAATTTAGGGGAGTAGGATTATATATCAGTATAATAAACTTCGTTCCGTTTGAGCTTTAACGCTTTCTATCTAGATGGCTGCTTTTAGGCCCACTAAGACGGTTAGTTTTGCTTAATGTGATCCTTATCCTCCTGTTAAGGTTGTATCCTTGGTTAAAGGGGCTGTACCCCCTATAACTAACTCTCGTGTACTTTCTCTGCGTCTAGTTTAGATTTACTTGTTTGACTGGGGGTGTACGAGGCTGAACTTCTATCCACTTCTTAGGCAACCAGCTATCACCAAGTTCGGTAGGTCTATCACCTCTACCCGGAGCTCTTCCCACTCTTTTGCCACAGAGACGGGTTGGCCCTAAATAGGCTGTCTCGGGGTAGCTCACTTGGTTTCGGGGTTTCAAACTAAAGGTCTCTTTGCTTGAGGGTTACTGGCTAAATCATGATGCAAAAGGTACGAGATTTAAGCTCTGCTTTTTAATGCTTATATGGGTTGTTTCACTTCTCTTTCAGCTTTCCCTTGCGGTACTTTCTCTATTGCTTAGGTTGGCCTTTTCCGTCTCCCGTACTTAGGCGTGAAAATGGTTTAGTCTTTTCATTTAGGTTTTCTCCAATTATTTACATTATCAAATTACTTAAGTGCTTAAGCTAGCTGTTTGGCTCAGGGTAATCCAACTTGCATGGATGTCTTCTCAGTGTAAGGGAGATGCTTGTCTATCTCAGCCACACCCTGGGTTTAATCCAAGTGCACCTTCCGGTACACTTACCATGTTACGACTTGCCTCCCCTCGTTGGTGCTTTCAGGTTAATTACAGTTGGCGCAATTTAACAGGGGAGAGTGACGGGCGGTGTGTACGCGCCTCAGAGCCGGGTTCAAAAGGACACTCTGCTTCCTTTTTACTACTAAATCCTCCTTCGAGCATTTTTTCATAGTGCTGTTCGTATTATTCTGGGATAGAAAATGTAGCCCATTTCTTTCCACTTCGTTCGCTACACCTCGACCTGACGTTTTGGGTTGTGCCCATTTCGCTTACTGTTAGTCCCTCACAGGGTAAGCTGACGACGGCGGTATATAGGCGGGAATGACTAGAAGTGGTGAGGTTTAACGGGGATTATCGGTTCTAGAACAGGCTCCTCTAGGGGGGTCTAAGGCACCGCCAAGTCCTTTGGGTTTCAAGCTGACGCTCGTAGTACCCGGGCGAATGTCTATTGTAATTTGACATCTGGGTTTATGACTGAGCATAGTGGGGTATCTAATCCCAGTTTGTTTCTCAGTTTTCGTGGGGTCAGGTGGGCTAAATTAAAGCTACTTTCGTATTTGGGCTTCGGGCGTCCAGAAGCGTATAACGGCCAGAGGGTCCTTCGGCTTTATTTGTGTACTCCCTTAACCACCCTTTACGCCGTGCCTATCAACTAGGGCCTCTCGTATAACCGCGGTGGCTGGCACGAGTTTTACCGGCCCTCTTAGCCCTAACTAAGTCAAGTTTTCACTTATGGCTTAATATTTATCACTGCTGAATTCCCTTGGGGGTGTGGCCTGGCAAGGCGTCTTGGGCTAAATTTTGTGCCTGATGCCTGCTCCTCGTCCCCGGGCGGGGGATTAAGGGCATTCTCACGGGGCTGCGGAGACTTGCATGTGTAAATCGAGCTAAAGCTGATAGTAAAGTCAGGACCAAGCCTTTGTGCAGGTGGAGCTTTTTAGGGCTCATCTTAGCATCTTCAGTGCTATGCTTTATGTTAAGCTACACCAGC